ATTTACATGGTTTCATTAGTAGAAATTTTTTGATGTAGCGAGTAATAGGCTCTTTCGCCGTTCAAGAATTCTTGTTTAGGCAGTTCATATCATCCACACATAGTGATCTAAGATTTCAATTCTTCCATGTTTCAGCAGTAGCATATTGTTCCATGGAGCTAAGGCCAAAAAGATGGAAGAAACAAGTGTTTCCACGACTCTACCATCCGGCCAATTCTGTTCCACTTAATCCCCTTTTCATGGGCACATATCTTTACGGCTAAGGAATGGGGAATCTTTCTCCTGTTACATGAATCAAATGTTTCATTTCATCCGGGAAAAGCCATCTCTTTCTCAACAATGTCTTTGTCATTTGATCCAATAGCGTTCCGTTAGATAGGAACAGATTTGATAAATACTGATAACTCTCGGATAGAGTATTAGAACGGAAAGATCCATTAGATAATGAACTATTGGTTCTAAACCATCTCTGGCGATGAATCAACAATTCGAAGTGCTTTTCTTGCGTATTCTTGATGAACCAGCGTTTATATATAGATGTAGGAGGATTTGTTTGGGAAGCAATAAGCCCCTTTGACATCTCTTCATCTGCAAAGAATTCTCGACGTGAAAACACAGAGACAGAGGGCTGATCTTTGAATAGGGAAAAGAATGGATCCGCAGGGTCCCAAATGAATTGGCTTGTTCGAAAAAAGCCTTGTTCTTTGGAAGATCTATCTCGTGTCTGGTACTGCATGGTTCCACTCTGCAAGAACTCCGAATCATTCTCTTGAAGCTCATCCTCTTTATGATAAATGATCCATTTACCCCGAAATAACCCAGTCCAATAGGGAAATCCCAATTCAGTGGGCCTTTCGATACAATCAAATAGATTGCCACAAGGGCGCCATATTCTAGGAGCCCAAACTATGTGATTGAATAAACCCTCCTCTATCTGTTGCGGATCGAGGCCCCCTTCTTCAAACTCCGATTCGTATTTTTCATATAGAAATCTCTGATCAACGATAGAACAAGATCCATTTTGCATCATATCTAACTGATTCCTTGGTTCGGACCGAAGAAGTAATGTCACTCGATTATTATCAAACTGACTGCAATATTTTTCTGTCCGTGAGGATCCCGCCAGAGCCAGAGCGCCTTCTACTTCTAATAGTAATAATAGTAATAGGCCAGGAACTAGATCAGAATCATTCTCAACGAATCCATAAGAAGTGATCCAATTTTTTTCATCGTGTCTGGATGAAGACCAAAGATCTTGAGCGACCGATCCGGCAGAACAACTCAAAAGATAAAGAAGTATCGTGAATTTCTTCATGCTCGTTCCAAGTTCGAAGTACCATTTGTACAAATAAGAATCCCCTCCCTTACATGATTTCTTCTTCATATAGATAGATATAGGATCTATGGGGCAATTACTTAGAAGTACATTTTGTGTAACAGCCCTTCCTATCTGATAGAAAAGGATCCCATGATCCTGAACCGATCTTATCTGGGATCGAAAATCCCAAGTTTTTCTATGAAGAGCTGATCTAATTGTATTAGTTTCTATAATGGATTTCTTCTGTGTAATACTAATTGATAGGGCCTCATTGATAAGTGCTACAAGATCTCGCGCATTGGAACCCATGGTTATGGACCCGAATCCGTTAGTATGGAACATCTTCTTTTCCAAGTGAAATCCCCTAGTATATGAAAGAATGAAAAAGTGCTTTCGTTGTTGTGGAAGAAGAAGCCTTCGTATCTTAATGCATGTATTTAATTTATTCGGAGCTATTAGAGCGGGATCCACTTTTTGGGGAATATGAGTCGAAGCAATAACAAGAATCTTTCCAGTGGAACATCTTTCACAATCCCTGGAGAGATAGTTCTCTAATAGACCGAGGGATAAGTAATTCGACTCATTCACATGCAGATCATGAATGTTTGGAATCCATATTATGCAAGGAGACATTGCTTTTGCTAATTCGAATTGAAAGGTGATATCAAATCGGTCTATTTTCGTCGTCATATACATAGTTAGCACATTCGTCATAGTTAGCAGCTCCGTATCAATATCAAGATCAAGGTCATCATCAATATCGTCACTATCATCAATATCGATATCATCAATAAGATAACCTTTAGGCTTGTCATCCAGGAACTTGTTCGGAAATACCGTAATGAAAGGAACATAGGAGTTTGTCGCTAGGTATTTGACCAAACAGGATCGTCCAGTTCCTATAGAACCTATCACTAAAATACCTCTAGAAGGGGATAGGGCTAAGCGGAGCGAAAAGGGTTTTCCATGAGGAGATGGGGAATGAAAACTATTAGCCCCACACGAGGTTTGTGAATAAGTGATTGTCTGATAATGAGCAAGGAATATCCGTCTTTCTGCTAAACAGGATCTATTGAACTCATAATTCATTAGATCCTTTTGATGAATGTCAACTAAGTAGTATCGTAAGGAAATTGATCCCGGTTGTTCAATCATTTGATAACCAGAGTCATTCTTTGATAA